AAAAAATAAATCCACTAGGTTTCAGACTTGGTACAACCCAAAGTCACCATTCCCTTTGGTTTGCACAACCAAAAAGTTATTCCGAGGGTCTCCAGGAAGATAAAAAAATACAGGATTGTATCAAGAATTATGTAAAAAAAAATATTAAAATGTCCTCTGGTGTCGAGGGAATCGCACGTATAAAGATTCAAAAAAGAATTGATCTGATACAGGTCATAATATATATGGGATTCCCAAAATTGTTAATAGAGGGTAGCCCGCGAGGAATCGAAGAATTGCAGAGCAATGTACAAAAAGAACTTAATTCTGTGAACCGAAAACTTAACATTTCTATCACAAGAGTTGCAAAACCTTATGGACAACCTAATATTCTTGCAGAATTTATCGCCGGACAATTAAAGAATAGAGTTTCATTTCGAAAGGCAATGAAAAAGGCTATTGAATTAACTGAGCAAGCAGATACAAAAGGAATTCAAGTACAAATTGCAGGACGTATCGACGGAAAAGAAATTGCACGTGTCGAATGGATCAGAGAAGGTAGGGTTCCCCTACAAACAATTCAGGCTAAAATTGATTATTGTTCCTATACAGTTCGAACTATTTATGGGGCATTAGGAATAAAAATTTGGATATTTACAGACGAGGAATAATAACCCTTTCTTTGTCTTTCCGTTCTATCCATCAGTCGATTGAACAAAAAAGACCAAACTCGTTCATTCTTTTTACATTCAATCAAAAATGATCAATTCTAATTCTTCTAATTCTATAGGGTTGAATAACAATTCGATTGACCATTTGGTATATGTAATTGCTATGCTTAGTGTGTGACTCGTTGTTTTTTGGTTAGGTTAGGATTAAAAACCAAGGGGCCGTCCCCTAATATGAACTAATAAATAGATAACTAATAACCAGCTCATTGCTTCGTATTATCTGGATCCAAGGAACCAGTCACTATATGATGTCTCGATCATATCGTTGTAGCAACTGAAATATTTTTTACATTTTACATAAAATAAAAATAAATTCGATTATAAAGTTGTGAAGAAAAAACAAAAAGGATATGGATAGATGGAAGGGTGAGAGAAAGAAAGAGAATAGCAATGAGATATGATTCCAATATGTATGGTCTATGAACCATCTCATAAAAAAGGCAGTGTAATAAAGCATTAATACGTATTCGTCACCTGTGACTACGTAGGATTCCCTTGAAAACGAATCCTAATGATTCATTGGGTGGGATGGCGGAACGAGCCAAGAACCGATTCATTTATTCTGAGAAGTCATGGGATGATCCTACGAATAAAACAAACGGATATTGAAAGAGCAAATATTCGCCCGCGAGAGCCCTGTTGGATTGCTAAGTTTTTGGTGATTCAATAAAGGTAAAAATTAAAATTCATTAATTATAAAAGACAATTCCATTTTCTATTTCTAATTTTTTATACAAGCAACATATATAAATTACTAAGTGACAGATTGGATCTCCAAAAATTCCACGATTCGGTGTATTATTCATTAAATATATATATTACATATATATATCGGTAATATTAATATTTATTATTGAATCGTTTCAGTCGCGAGGAGCTGGATGAGAAGAAACTCTCATGTCCGGTTCTGCAGTAGAGATGGCATTGAGAAACAACTATCAACTATAACCCCAAAAGAACCAGATTCCGTAAACAACATAGAGGCAGAATGAAGGGAATATCTTATCGAGGCAATCGAATTTGTTTCGGCGGATACGCCCTTCAAGCACTTGAACCCGCTTGGATCACATCTAGGCAAATAGAAGCGGGGCGGCGCGCGATGACACGATATGCGCGTCGTGGCGGAAAAATATGGGTACGTATATTTCCAGACAAACCTGTTACAGTAAGACCCACGGAAACGCGTATGGGCTCGGGAAAAGGATCTCCCGAATATTGGGTATCTGTCGTTAAACCAGGTCGAATACTTTATGAAATGGGTGGGGTATCCGAAATTGTAGCTAGAGAAGCTATTTCCATAGCCGCGTACAAAATGCCTATACGAACTCAATTCGTTATTTCGGGATAGGGAGGTGGAACCAAAAGAAAGGGCCTTTGTGATGAAAAAACAACTGTGTTTAATTTTTTTCTGGACAAACAATATTTCTTCTTTTTTCTTCGCCCTTTGCATTGAAAGAAAAGATTAAAAAAATGATATGATTCAACCTCAGACCTATTTAAATGTAGCGGATAACAGCGGGGCTAAAGAATTAATGTGTATTCGAATCATAGGAGCTAGTAATCGTCGATATGCTCATATTGGTGACGTTATTGTTGCTGTAATCAAAGAAGCAGTGCCCAATATGCCTCTACAAAGATCAGAAGTGATCAGAGCTGTAATTGTACGTACATGTAAAGAACTCAAACGTGACAACGGTATGATAATACAATATGATGACAATGCCGCAGTTGTCATTGATCAAGAAGGAAATCCAAAAGGAACTCGAGTTTTTGGTGCGATCGCTCGGGAGTTGAGACAGTTGAATTTTACTAAAATAGTCTCACTAGCGCCTGAGGTATTATAAATTATAAATACTAATAGATAATAGATGAGAACATAATTCTAGTAGGGTATCGGAAATAGATTCAATTAATTAGTAAAATGCATTAGTAGACTGTGTCTCACGCATATACCTTAATAATTAGAATTCATAAAAAAGAAGAAAAACGCAAAGCATGTTGATTATATAAAAACTAGGAGGCACAAATAATTATAGTCCATCATGGGTAGGGACACTATTGCTGACATAATAACTTCTATACGAAATGCTGACATGGATAAAAAAGGAACGGTTCGAATAGCCTCGACTAATATCACCGAAAACATTGTTAAAATACTTCTACGAGAGGGCTTTATCGAAAATGTGAGAAAACATCAAGTAAGCAATAAATATTTCTTGGTTTCAACTCTGCGACATAGAAGGAATAAGAAAGGACCATATAGAACTATTTTAAAACGTATCAGCCGACCCGGTCTACGAATCTATTCCAACCATCAACGAATTCCTAGGATTTTAGGAGGAATGGGAATTGTAATTCTTTCTACCTCTCGAGGTATAATGACAGATCGAGAGGCTCGACTAGAAGGAATCGGAGGAGAAATTTTGTGTTATATATGGTAATCGTTCTGGTATCCGAACTGCATTCGTAACTTCCTATTTGTTTGTTTTGTGAAAAAAGATGAAAGATGGGTTGTCTAATATCACTCCTCCTCCATTAGTTGATACTTCAAAGGGGTTACCTGGAATGAAAAATGAAAGAACAAAAATGGATTCATGAAGGTTTAATTACTGAATCACTTACCAACGGTATGTTTCGGGTTAGTTTAGATAATGAAGATCTGATTCTAGGTTATGTTTCAGGAAGGATCCGACGTAGTTTTATACGGATACTACCAGGCGATAGAGTAAAAATTTAAGTAAGTCGTTATGATTCAACTAGGGGACGCATAATTTATAGACTCCGCAACAAGTATTCGAACGATTGAGCGGCTTTTTCAACGTTTTTTTTTGTACGGATCCGATCCAAGTTTTAAAAATTCAAGAGACTTATTTTCTTCCAAGGAGTAGATTCAGAATTACGGTAAGGGATGACAAATATGAAAATAAGGGCCTCCGTTCGTAAAATTTGTGAAAAATGTCGACTGATACGTAGGCGGGGGCGAATTATAGTAATTTGTTCCAACCCGAGGCATAAACAGAGACAAGGATAATCCTTTCTAATCTAAAAAGGGACTCTCCAAAGGCCCCACTACACAAATAAAGGATCTGTTTTGACATGAAATGGATATATCCGTATCTCTCTGACTCATATTTATGAGATGATAAAATATGACAAAATCTATACCAAGAATTGGCTCACGCAGGAATGGGCGCACCGGTTCACGTAAGACTGGACGTCGAATACCAAAAGGAGTTATTCATGTTCAAGCAAGTTTCAACAATACTATTGTAACGGTTACAGATATACGGGGTCGGGTGGTTTCGTGGGCCTCCGCCGGTACTTGTGGCTTCAGAGGCACAAGAAGAGGGACGCCATTTGCTGCTCAAACCGCAGCAGCAAATGCTATTCGTACTGTAGTAGATCAGGGTATGCAACGAGCAGAAGTCATGATAAAGGGCCCTGGTCTGGGAAGAGATGCAGCATTAAGGGCCATTCGTAGAAGTGGTATATTATTAAGTTTTGTCAGAGACGTAACTCCTATGCCACATAATGGATGTAGACCTCCTAAAAAAAGACGTGTATAGAAATAAGAATTGAACGGATTTCAAGAGAAATAAATGATTCAATGATCTGATCAAATAAATAATATTACTATGCTTCGAGAGGAAGTAGCAGTATCTACTCGGACACTACAGTGGAAGTGTGTTGAATCAAGAGCAGACAGTAAGCGTCTTTATTATGGACGTTTTATTCTGTCTCCGCTTATTAAAGGCCAAGCCGATACAATAGGAATCGCTATGCGAAGAGCTTTGCTTGGCGAAATAGAAGGAACATGTATCACACGTGCAAAATCTGAAAAGATCCCACATGAATATTCGACCATAGTCGGTATTGAAGAATCAATACATGAAATTTTAATGAATTTAAAAGAAATTGTATTAAGAAGTAATCTGTACGGAACTCGCGACGCATCTATTTGCGTCAAAGGTCCTGGATACGTAACTGCTCAAGACATCATCTCACCGCCTTCTGTGGAAATCGTTGATACTACACAGCATATAGCTCGCCTGACGGAACCAATATATTTGTGTATTGGATTACAAATCGAGAGGAATCGCGGATATCGTCTGAAAACACCAAATAACGCTCAAGAAGGGAGTTATCCTATAGATGCTGTATTCATGCCTGTTCGAAACGCAAATCATAGTATTCATTCTTATGTTAATGGGAATGAAAAACAAGAGATACTTTTTATCGAAATATGGACGAATGGAAGTTTAACTCCTAAAGAAGCGCTTTACGAAGCCT